CAATTATGCATTACATTAATTCGATTCATTCAATTTTATTATTAAATATAAAAAAATTGAATTTTTCGAATTTTAGAATATTAAAGATTATAACGATTTAAAGTAAAAGCGGGTAGCGGGAATCGAACCCGCATCGTTAGCTTGGAAGGCTAGGGGTTATAGTCGACGTTGATTCATCATTTTTAACGTCTCTAATTCAAAACTGAACGTGAAACTTTGGTTTCATTCGGCTCCTTTATGGAAGATGGATAAATTCCCAGATTCAGACATGAACGAAATAAAAAAATCCGACCCATAACGTCTATGTCAGCTTTTCTGTCTGAATCTATTCAGAACAACCCGCTTTCTAGACGATCCCTATAGAAAAGAGGAGGGTTATATTCTAACAATCTTTCTAGTTACTTCGTTCTCTACTTCTATTTGAAAGAATCCTTAGGAAAAGCATTTTGTTTCCACCGAGCTAAAACAATTTCTCGATGTCTTTAGTAAACCAAAGACATTGTTTAATAGCTGTTTTGCTTCAATTTCCCCTATATAAATTTTCAATTATATAAATTGAAAATTGAAGATTTAGTTACGATTAGAAATACACTTTTTATCTTTATCCATGGGTCCTTTACTCATACTCATTCAATTGGAAGTATTGATCCAATAAAAAAAAATTATGTTTCGTAATCTCATAATCCAATTTTTCAATTTTAAATTGATTCTTGGATACAAATCACGAGAATGTATATTCTTCCTCGAATTTTTCATTGAGAGGTAAAGGATTCAATCCTTTTAAGAACTAAAGTTTTTGTTCGGAATGAATATATGAATATTAATCAAACCGAAAGACCCTTTAACTATATAGGGGGTTATAGAACGAATCACACTTTTACCACTAAACTATACCCGCTACAATCCGATTATTGTATATAAATGGACCTTTTGTCGACCCTAATCAAAAGTAAAACAAAAGATCAGAAAAAAATCATGAAAACGAGAGCGTTTACGTGTTGTATCAGAGGACCTAATGAGATTAGGAAAAGAGGATTCATTTAATTTAAATAACTAAATACCAAGTGTTTTTTTGCCCGAGGTTTTTGACCTATACGTCTCGAACTTAAGCCATAACACAAAAATGGATTGTGTCAAGAAACGACAGTTCCCTTTTTCTTATTTAAACTGGAATAAAAGGACTAACTAAGAAAGAAACGGCACTTTGATTCGATATCATTTGATTCTATATCATAGAAATTGAAAAAGTTTTTTATTTATTTTTAATCGCAATAACAAGCAAGTGTTTTTCTTTTTTTTTTCAAAATTCAAAAATCTTTTTATTTATGATTCGTTGGAACAAAAGGGCGGGCCCGGCTAAGTACTGACCAGGCCGGGCCGTGAAACTAAAAAGCCCCTTCGGACGAAATCACGAAATCAAAAAATAATACTATGACGGGCGTTTTCAAGCCTTATTTTTTATAATGTAACATAGTATTATCCTTTTTCAATTGGGAGGAGAGATGGCTGAGTGGACTAAAGCGTCGGATTGCTAATCCGTTGTACGAGTTTTTCGTACCGAGGGTTCGAATCCCTCTCTTTCCGTTTTTGTTGATGACTTGGTATTTTCTTTCGAATTTATCGCGAGCTCTTTTTTTATTTAATTAATAGTTAAAAATGAATAGTTAAAGAAGTTTAAGGATGTGGAATAGATAAAATCTTACTAATAACAGTTTAAAATCAAGCAAAGAAAACAAAAACCTTATCTTTTATTCTTCACGTCCAGGATTACGTCCTGGATCATTAGACAGGAATCCGAAGATAAAGAGAGAAACAAAGAATATCACTACCGTGTAAACAAATAGTTTGAGAGTAAGCATTACACAATCTCCAAGATTTTTTTTAGGAAAAAAGAGAATAGATTCTCCACTTTTATACCGCATACCCTACTTTTTTATTTTGACACCAAGAAATGCAGTGGGGTGATCCGGATTTGTCGCGGTTGTACAATAATTTCAATATTTGAATTGAGAGTGTAGGACTTATCTGATCTTATCAATTCGTAGAATTTTTTTTTTTTCGAATAAATCATGAATTTATCTGGGACTTTATTAAAAATATCATCGAAAACTTACAGCAGCTTGCCAAACAAAGGCTAAGAGAAAAAAGAACAGAGGTATTACTGGCATAATATCTACAATTGGATTCAAAAAAGCGTAGGCTTCGGGCAATTTGGCGACGAAAAAATTACTGGAAAAAAGAGCAGAATTAAGGTAGATACAGATTAAACTAAATATATTAAGCATAACAAACATTTTGTTTTGGGGATAATTGTATTTATTTTGATTGAGTTATTAATAAATTGAGTTTTTTATTATTATAAATATGTTATTTTTTTTATTATTATAAATATGTTATTATTGATAGAAGAAAGAAAATGAATAAAAAGAAAATAAGATAGACCAAAAAACTTTCTTTGATTTGAACTCACCCAATCAAAAATCCTTCTATATCTCAAATCAAAAGAGAATAGAATAAATCATACTTTCGTACAATATCTTAATTGAATTATATGTAATGATCAATAAATTCAGTTTAATTCTATGTCTACATGTATAGTCTATATGTATAAAAATTCTAGTAATCCATTTTATAAATAATAGATATTTAGACTGGAGTTGACGAATAACCCGTACCAATATTAGTGTTTATTAGTGTCTAATAGAAAAAATGGGGCGTGGCCAAGTGGTAAGGCAACGGGTTTTGGTCCCGCTATTCGGAGGTTCGAATCCTTCCGTCCCAGATCATACCCCGTCTATGATTATTATTATATAATGTGATCATTATATTAATATATTTTTAATATATATTAAATATATATCATAATATAATAAAATATATAAAAATAAAAACTGCCCTTTCGAACAGCCTTCTGTATTAAGAATAGAATATTGGTATAGAATGTGATTATTATTTCTTTTTTTAATAATCTGCGGAATCATATCTTTTTCACAAATTTAATCGAGTTCAAATAACACGCATATGAAATAGGAAATTTAATTCATTTGCGATTCGTTAAATAGTACCTATTTTACAGATTTTACAGTATAAATATGAAAAAATAACAACATAAATTTTCAATCTTCCCTTACATCAGTGTTTTTTTATCTATCTTTTTTTACTCACAGATGGTTTAATCCAATATGGATTTCTCTCTCTCTTACTGATGATAAAAAACGAAAGGTCCTTGCTGGAAAACTTTATGTTATGCAAAATACATGTATCGGATAGGAAATTTTTCAATCAATTAAATCTTTGTAACGAACTCTTATGAGTTCTTGGTACTTGAAGAAGTGTGAAATTGTTGAATTTATCCTATCACTATTACGTTACTTGAAGATACAGATTCAAAATAACTTGTTTATTCGTGTTATATTAGTTATAATTAGTTAACTAATTTGATTTTTACAATCAAAATATTCTAAATTTTCAAATTTAGAAAAAAAAAATTATTTATATTTTCTAGAATTTCCAATATTTAATTCTATTAATCTAAAAAAATAGGGTTAAATAGATTACTATGTACCGACCGAACCAATGATTATTCATGATTCCATAATTGAATCAATTACATATGGGTTCCAAACCGAAGGAATGTTATGGTAAAACTTCGTTTAAAACGATGTGGTAGAAAGCAACGTGCGACTTGAAGGACATGATCAGCTGTGGAGTCTTACATCCACCATTTTTTTATATATTATATAGGAATGAAAGTGCTCTTGGCTCGACATCATTTGTTCTGTTCCGCTGGAACCCTCTTTTTTTTGGGGGGGGGTGATGTAATATAGTACAGGATGGAGCTCGAGTAGAAAGATTTTTTTTCAGGGGCAATAATCTAGGGTTAGTATCAATCAATAAATTGGAACAACTTCGTAAGTATATTTTCGATACATAAACCGAAAAGGTCCTATTCGAGAAAATTTCCAATTCAAAAGGAAGGTGTATTACGCAGGAATCAACCATTCGTATGATTCTTTGACAGAAAGAAATCACAAAAAATGATATGTTGCTGCCGTTTTGAAAGGATTTAAAGATCACCGAAGTAATGTCTAAACCCAATGATTCAAGGCAAAGATCCTGGAACAAGTAAATACCTTTTTCAATTGTCTTAACAACTAGATCAGAATGAAGAATAAAAATAGATTCTAAAGGAGACAGACAATAAAAGGGTTAGAGACCACTCAATAAATGAAATATCTAAAAGGGTTCTCTTTTGAGTTATTTCAGAGTTATCCAACTTGAGTTATGAGGGTGCAAATACGACTAATTTTCTTTTTTGTTGGGTAAGAATAAGAAAAAAAAAAGTACTTAAATCAATAGTCTAATTAATTTGATGATTTTATGGATATATTTGATATTGTAATTCGATACATAGACATAATTTCTAATTTTCTCGAGCCGTACGAGGGGAAAACTTCTTATACGTTTCTAGGGGGGGGTATTGTTCATCTATCCCAATGAGCCATTTATCGAATCGTTGCAATTGATGTTCGATCCCGACGAGAGGGAAGAGATCTTCGGAAAGTGGGTTTTTATGATCCGATAAAGAATCAAATCTATTTAAATGTTCCTGCTATTCTAGATTTCCTTGAAAAAGGCGCTCAACCTACAGGAACTGTTCATGATATTTCAAAAAAGGCGGGGGTTTTTACGGAACTTCGCCTTAATCAACAAACAAAATTCAATTAATGAAATAAAATAGAAAAAAGAAGGTGTGGATGACTTGTATATAGCTTTGTATAACCCTTTCTTTGCTAGTTCCTCTTTTGTTCTATTCATATCATACTTCCGTTTAGTATTGTTACTTTTAGTATTGTTACTATAGAATGGTGTCGTTTATTTATAACGACAAAAAATGGATTTCGATTTTATTGATATAATAATGGATATAATAATGGATCCAATAATATTAAATAGAAATCAAATAGTATAGAAAAAGATCAAGTGAATAAATAAGAAATGACGTAGAAGTAATTGGGTCTATAGACATAAAAATTTGCATTACCGTCAATGGGGTGATTTTCGTTGGAACTCTATGAACAAAAAAAAACAAAGGACTAAACCTGTTTATTTTAGTTATTGAATAAACCTCATTTTTTTCTACTTCTCCCCCGTCTTCCTTAATTTAGTCTTCCACCTATATTATATATTTATATATAGTGCCAATCCAACACAAGTCCTTAGTTTTTTTATTTCAATTAAAATAATTTGAATTTGATTAATTTTAATTGATTGAAATCAGAATTGTTAGTTCGATTTAGAATTTGTTTTATCTTTTGTATGCTTTTATCAATATTCATATTGACAACAGTGTATCAAATAAATATAATCCGATCGTGGATAAATGGATCCATTTATCCCTGTTCCATAGATTTAATTTAATTCAAATAATGGGTTCTTGGATTTTCTGTCATACAAGAAGTCTTTTTTGATTAAGATTAAAATCAATAAAACTCGATATATACTAATTAATGGATAATATAAGAGACAATAGGCGGTCTATAAATATTTGAAAATCTTTGACTTTATCCCTATTTTATCTTTTATCTGAGAATTTTTTGTATTTTCGTCGGATTTGTTCATTTTTATTATGTTCAGAGTGGGTTAGAATTTTTTTTTTCATTTTTTTTTTTTTTTAATGGTTTGATTGCGTTGTGCCATTCAATTTCGTTATTTATTGGGATTCTGATTGTATCTACACATTCTAATTAGTTTTTGGGGGTTGCTAACTCAACGGTAGAGTACTCGGCTTTTAAGTGCGGCTAGCATCTTTTACACATTTGTATGAAGCAACAGATTCGTCCATACCATCGGTAGAGTTTGTAAGACCACGACTGATCCTGAAAGGAATGAATGGAAAAAGCAGCATGTCGTAGCAATGGATAATTCTGAGAATATTTCATTCTTACTGAATAGGTCCCCAATCTTATTTCAATTGTTTAAATTCGTGGTGTCTAACAATTTTTTAAAAAGAATCTTTTGGGGGGTCGAGTGAATAAATGGGTAGAGCCTTACTATAAGGTTCCAATTATAGGGAAATAAAAAGTAACGAGCTTCTGTTCTTCATTTTTGAATGATTACCCCATCTAATTAGACGTTAAAAATATATTAGTGCTTAATGCGGGAAAGGCTTTTCTGATGAGTGGATTAGAAATTTCTTATGAGTCCTAACTATTAGCTATTCCCCTTTATGGGGTAGAGATAAATGTGTAGAAGAAGGCAGTATATTGATAAAGAGATTTTTTTTTTCAAAATCAAAAGAGCGATTGGATTGAAAAAATAAAGGACTTCTAACTATCTTGTTATCCTATAAATGAACATAAGGGGCTAGAGAGTCCGTTGATGAGTTTGACTTGTTTCCGAGGTATCTAGTTTTTTCTTACTATAAATACCTTGTTTTGACTGTATCGTACTATGTATCATTTGATAACCCAATAAATTACCTATTTCTTTTCTGGTTCAAATCGAATTTTAAATGGAAGAATTTCAAGGATATTTAGAATTAGATAGATCTCAGCAACATGACTTCCTATACCCACTTATCTTTCGGGAGTATATTTATGCACTTGCTCATGATCGTGGTTTAAATAGATCCGTTTTGTTGGATAATGTAGGTTATGACAAGAAATCTAGTTTACTAATTATAAAACGTTTAATTAGTCGAATGTATCAACAGAATCATTTTATTATTTCCGTTAATGATTCTAATCAAAATAGATTTTTGGGGTACAACAAAAATTTGTATTCTCAAATGATATCGGAGGGATTTGCAGTCATTGTGGAAATTCCGTTTTCCCTAAGATTAGTATCTTCCTTAGAGGAGACAGAAATCGTAAAATCTTATAATTTACGATCAATTCATTCAATATTTCCTTTTTTCGAGGACAAATTCCCACATTTAAATTATGCATCAGATGTACTAATACCCTACCCCATTCATCTGGAAATCTTGGTTCAAAACCTTCGCTACTGCGTGAAAGATCCCTCTTCTTTGCATTTATTACGGCTCTTTCTTCACGAGTATTATAATTGGAATAGTCTTATTACTCCAAAAAAATCTATTTTTGCAAAAAGTAATCCAAGATTATTCTTGCTCCTATATAATTCTTATGTATGTGAATACGAATCCATTTTACTTTTTCTCCGTAACCAATCTAATCATTTACTATTAACCTCTTCTGGGATCTTTTTTGAGCGAATATTTTTTTATGAAAAAAGAAAATATCCTGTTGAAGAAGTCTTTGCTAACGATTTTCCGGCCACCTTATGGTTCTTCAAGGATCCTTTTATGCAGTATGTTAGATATCGAGGAAAATCTATTCTGGCATCAAAAGAGACTCCTCTTCTGATGAATAAGTGGAAATATTATCTTGTCAATTTTTGGCAATGTCATTTTTATGTATGGTCTCAACCAGGAAGAATCCATATAAACCAATTATCCAAGCATTCCCTTGATTTTTT